AACCTTCCAATTGAAGGTAATGCCCGAATTTTCTATTTATAAATTTCTAAATCCAACTATTTTGTATTTTGACTCGTTCAAGATAAAATTGATTCATTTATTCACTTGGTCTTTTTTCTATCCATCTTATCAATAAAATGGACTTTTTTTATTGTACGAGATTTTATGGGAAAAATAAAAAATGTATGAATAGACAAGAGAAAGGGGGAATAAGAAAGATTATACCAAACTATATATGAGTCACCCTCATTCTCTTTGTATTTCATTAATGGAATTTCATTTGACTAAGGCGAAGTTCCTTAAAAACCTGCGCCTTCTTTAAAATATCATGAACAGTTCCTGTAGATTGAGCACCCTTTTCAAGGAAATATAGAATAGCAGGAACATTTAAATAAGTTTTATTTTTTATCGGATCATAAAAACCCACTTTCCGAAGATCTCTTCCCTCTCTTCGGGATCGAACATCAATTGCAACGATTCGATAGACGGCTCATTGGGATAGATTAGATGAGCAACCCCCCCCTAGAAACGTATAGGAAGTTTTCTCCTCGTACGGCTCGAGAAAAATGATTCGAAGTTATGTATATAGAATATAATAGAAAATAGGTCCATAAAATCATCAAATCAATTAGACTAGGAATTTAATCCTTTTTTCTTCTTTGTTGAAAAAATCATTTGTACTCATAACTCAAGTTGAATAACTCTCAAATAGCTCAAAATCCTTTTGGATTTCCTTTTTTGAGTGGTCTCTAATCCCCTGTCTTTTGTTTGTCTCATTTCGGAATTGAATTCTTCAGTCTGATCCAGTTGTTGAGACAATTGAAAGGGTGTTTGCTTGTTCCGGAATCCTTTATCTTTGCTTTGAATCAGTAGGTTTACACATTACTTCGTTGATCTTTAATCCTTTCAAAATGGCAGCAACATACCCTTTTTGTGATTTCTTTCTATCAAAGAATCATACGAACGGTTGATTCCCGCACGATATACTTTTTTTCTTATCGAAATTATTGAAAATGAAAAGGTTTTCTCAATTCCAACAAATTTCCTTTTGGATTTAAATGGAAACTTGTTCGAATTGGATCTTTCCATTTCTTTTTTTTTTTTTCAAAGATATACTTACGAAGTTGTTCCAACTTTTTGATTGATACTAACCCTAGATCCTTGCCCTTAAGAAAGGAATCAATACTTTCTACTCGAGCTCCACTCCATCATTATTTCCATTACAACCCCCCAAATCTGGGTTCTAGTGGAAGAGAATAAAGGATATCGAGCCAAGAGCACTTTTCTTATATAAAATGATGGATATAAAAATCCACAACGAATCATGTCCTTCAAGTCGCACGTTGCTTTCTACCACATCGTTTCAAACGAAGTTTTACCATAACATTCCTCTAATTTTGATCCGCAATTGATTCAATTATGGAATCATGAATAGTCATTGGTTTTGTTGGTACATAGACATAGAAATTTAGACTCTAGATTCAATCTATTTTAGATTATTCTATTTCTATATTAAAGATTCGATTTTATCTATTTTATTCTAGATTCTTAGATTCTATATTAGAAAATTTCTATTCCTATTTAGGAGTATCTATATATAGAATCGAATTTGAGTCAAATTTTATTTACCCCAAGGCATTCTTAGTTTAGGAGACTAAATCCCATTGATTGAATTTAATCAGTACAGTAGTAAAATCCCCTCTTTTCTTTCTTGTCTTGCTTATATTAGAATTCAAAAATCTACTAATTCATAAATTCTCAAAAGACAGAGAATTCATAATTGAACTACCTCATTAAAATTTAAGGGATAGGGAATATAGAAGCTTTTTTTTCGCATTTTGATTATGACTGCATCATTGAAAATTCAATCAAATAGATCTAAGGCGTAAGATTTTCTAAATAACAAATTTCCTTCCATATGAATTGAATATAAAGAAGTATATGATGAAGAGTTGATCTGGTTTTTTGAATTTATGAATTCCATTTTTTTTTTTGATCAATCTATAATCCTATCTTGTCTTGCCTGGATTGGATCCCAAATCGATTGAGTTATATCTGCGTGCCATTTGAACTCGATTCAGTTTGTGAAAAAGATAGGATTCCGAAAGGAATCATTAAAAAAATCAGAAAGAGAAAAAAGAAGAAAATTCTATCCAATATTCTTTTATTATATTGGAAGGTTGTTCAAAAAAGGTTTATTATGATAGAATAAAAATATGCTCTGGGACGAAAGGATTCGAACCTTCGAATAGCGGGACCAAAACCCGTTGCCTTACCACTTGGCCACGCCCCACTTAGATTTCTATTGTACTCTAACTAATACTCTATAGTAATATTGATTGTTTGTCAATTCCAGTCCAAATATCTATAGCATCAATTCGATTGTTATTCTAATTTTTTGACACGTGTAAGTATAGAATTAAACTAAATTTATTGATCATTACATAGAATTCAATTAACATATTGTATGAAAGTTTTATTTCTTCTATTCTCTTTTGAT